TCAAAGGCTCTATGCGTGTTCAAAGGCGTAAAATGGTTATTTGGGGACTGTCTCAAGGAAATCCCCATTCCCCGCTTTTTTTGGAAAAAATGGAGGATTTTCCTTTTCCTATATCCGACCTAATGACACTTTTTTTTAATATTAGAGATTGGTTGGGTAAAAAGTCAGAATTCGAAATTTTAGATCAACAATTCCAAATAAAAAAAAACAACCAGGAGGACGTAATAGAATTCTGGGAGAACATTCCATATGCACAAAAATCAAGAAGTCTTCTGTTACTAGCTCAATCAATTTTTAGAAGATATATTAAATTACCCTTATTAATAATAGCTAAGAATATTGGCCGTATTTTATTACGACAATCTCCGGAATGGTACGAGGATTTCCAAGATTGGAATAGAGAAATTTATCTAAAGTGCAGCTATAATGGTCTTCAATTCTCCAAAACAGGATTTCCTAAAAATTGGTTAAGAGAAGGTTTTCAGATAAAAATCCTATATCCTTTTCATTTGAAACCTTGGCACAGATCTAAGCTACGACTTTCTGATAGAGATCAAAAGCAACAAGATGATTTTGATTCTTGTTTTTTAACAGTTTTGGGAATGGAAACGGAATATCCTTTTGGTCCTCCGCGAAAAACGCCTTCTTTTTTTGAACCCATTTTTAAAGATATAGACTATAAAGTCGAAATAAGAAAATTCAATTTTAGAGTTCGAAGAGCTTTAAAAAAAATAAAAAAAAAAGAAGCAAAAGCGTTTTTATTTGTAAAACAAATACTAAAAGAACTTTTAAAAGGAAATAAAATTCCATTATTTATACCGAGAGAAATATATGAATCAAATGAAACTGAAATAGAAAAGGATTCTATAATCAGCAATCAGATAATTCATGAATCACTTAGTCAAAATCGATCTACAGGTTTGACAAATTATTCACAGACAGAAGAAGAAATGAAACATAGAATTGATAGAAGAAACACAATCAGAAATCAAATAGAAATAATGAAAAAAAAGAAAAAGAATAATGGAGAATCACCCCCAAAAATTTGGAAAATATTAAAAAAAAATAATATTGAATTAATAGTTAAATTTTTCATTGAAAAAATATACATAGACATCTTTCTATGTATCATTAATATGCGCAGAATCGCTCTACAACTTTTTATGGAATCAACAAAAAAAATTCTTGATAAATACATTGACAATAACGAAACAAGTCAAGAAAAGATTAATAAAACAAAACAAAATCAAATTGACTTTATTTCGACTATGACTATAAAAAAGGCTTTTGATAATCTTAGAAATAGTAAGCGGAAGTCACATCTTTTTTTTGATTTATCTTACTTGTCACAAAAATATGTATTTTTCAAATTATCACAAACCCAGATGATTAACTTCAATAAGTTAAGATCTATTCTTCAGTATAATGGACCGTCTTTTTTTCTTAAGAATGAAATAAAGGATTTTTTTGGAAGACAAGGAATATTTGATTCCGAAGTAAGACAGAAGAAACTTCCAAATTATGGAATGAATCCATGGAAAAACTGGTTAAAAAGTTATTATCAATACGATTTATCTCAGATTACATGGTCTAGATTAGTCCCACAAAAATGGCGAAATGGAAAAAATAAATGCCAGCCGTCTCAAAATAAGGATCTAAATAAAAGGTATTCCTATGAAAAAGACCAATTATTTGATTACAAAAAAAAACAAAATTTGAAAGTCTATTTATTAGCAAATAAAGAAGAGAATTTTCAAAAAAACTATAGATATGATCGTTTATCATATAAATATATTCATTATGAAACTAAGAAGAAGTCCTATATTTATAGATCATCATTAGAAACAAATAAAAAGCAAGAAAATTCCACCAAAAATAAAAAAAAAATTGTTAACATACTCAAAAATCGTCCTATCAAGAATTATCTAGGAAAAAGTGATATTATATATATGGAAAAAAATACAGATAGAAAATCTTTGGGTTGGAAATTGAATACAAATATTCAGGTTGAACCTAATAAGGACCAAATCAAAAAAAGGGATAAAATTCATAATAATGGTCTTTTTTATCTTCCGATTGATTCAAATTCCGAAATCAATTACAAAAAGGTCTTTTTTGATTGGATGGGAATGTCTTTTGATTGGATGGGAATGAATGAAAAATTCTTAATATTAAATCGCCTCATATCAAATCCGAAAATTCTTTTATTTCCAGAGTTTGTGATACTTTATCATAAATATAAAGAGAAACCTTGTTTTATCCCAAGCAACTTACTTCTTTTTAATTTGAATCTAAATTTTAGTGAAAATCAAAATATCAAGGGAAAGCAAGAGGAGGATGAAGATTTTTTAAATTTTAGCCCATCCAATTCAAAACAATATTTTGAATTAAAGAATCAAAATAATATTCAAGAATCTTTTTTAGAATCGATCGAAAAACTAAAAATATTCCTCAAAGGAGATTTTCCTTTGCAATTAAGATGGACTGGACGTTTGAATGA